GACAGAAGGAATTGTTCTATCTTTAAACTTCACCTTCACCAAGCGTTGGTTTAAAAAAAATTTTTGTTTCTTTCTATCCCGAACCACGCTTCTCTCTCTCAGAATTAAGGTCTAAAAAAGCAAGAAAAAAATCAAATCGCACCATCTCTGTAATAGGTAAATGCCTTTTTTTCACCTGAAGTTGTCGGAATTATTCGTAATAAGATATTGGCTACAATTGAAGAAGTCTTATCAATAAAATTTCCATTTATCCGGGATCTAGGCATAATTAACAATCCATTCTATAATTCTTCTCATTTTCCCAAAGGAAAATGATCCGAATTGTACAGTAGTACGAAATATCATAAAAATAGACTAATTCTAAAAAAAGATGTGGATCTTCCGCTCAAATTGTGCCCAAGGGGGGATGAGATGAGATATGAAATATTTGAATGAGATTGGATTTCCTACAAATTAAGTAGTATACTGATAAACGGAACTATTACGATTGTCTCTAAGTTGACTAACCAAGGACTTTATTTTACTATAGATTCTGGTAACTCGAAAAGTTTTGATTTGGTTATAATCAAAAGAGGAAAAATAAAGAATGGAATAATAATTCCATGATAAAATAGAGGAGAGTAACCATACTCTTTTGTTTGCATAATGCGTATGCGTCATACAATTGAAATATAAAAATCCATTAAGTAAATTGGTGTTGAGAAATATGCAATTTGAAAGGAATCTTTTATTCCTATGTAACCAGTAATTGGTCCTACCCGTACTGGAATAAATAATATGAATGACTCGCTATTCACTTCACTCGGTTTCTGGTCAATAATAAGATTATGATTATGTAGGAGAGATGGCCGAGTGGTTCAAGGCGTAGCATTGGAACTGCTATGTAGGCTTTTGTTTACCGAGGGTTCGAATCCCTCTCTTTCCGTTTCTATCGAGTCACCAACGTTACCGATCACAATGTATCAAATCAAATTCAAATAACAATTAATAGAATTATTCCAACAGTAAGTAAGAACTTTATTTGATTTGATAAAGATTCTCTATTCCTAATTACATTACTTGTGGGACGTAAAATATAAATATGGGAAAAGCAAAAAAAATCCTACTGCCGATCCATTTGTGATACGTGAATAAGAAAAATGTGGATCAAGGCTCTTAAATCTATTTCCTTCGACAAAAAAGGGTATGGTATAAAGTAAAATTGTCTGAACCTTTCTTGTTATTTTCATTAGGTTCAAGTCTGACGGGAATAATATTCTACGACTAACAACTCATTTATTTTCAAACCAATCCACTTACTATCTATTATTTGATTTACTAATCCTTCATATTGGAATAAGTCAATAGTCAAATGTTTTGGCAATTCGTCCCGGAGCGATGAAGCAATAGAATTTTGAATCAGAGATTTCGATCTTTGTTTATCCTTCGTAGTAATAATATCTCGGGGTTTGCAACGATAACTTGGTATATCGACTAGACGACCATTAACTAAAATATGTCTATGGTTAACTAATTGTCTGGCTCCAGGAATGGTTGAAGCCATACCTAATCGAAAAAGGATGTTATCCAAACGCATCTCAAGTAGCTGTAGTAAAACCTGACCTGTTGACCCTTTGGCTTTTCCAGCGATATGCACATATCTAAGTAATTGTCGTTCTGTCAGACCATAATGAAAACGCAATTTCTGTTTTTCTTCTAGACGAATACGATATTGCGATTTTTTCCCAGAACGCAATTGGTTTTTAAGATCACTTCCAGATCTAGGCCTTTTACTAGTTAATCCTGGTAAAGCCCCCAGACGGCGTATTTTTTTGAAACGAGGCCCTCGGTAACGAGACATAAAACTCCTTCTTTTTTTATTGAAAAATTTAAAGAAAAATCTAAATTAAGACTGAACTAAAGTATAAACAAAGCAAGGCTAAATCTACTGAAGTATACAATACTAAAGTAGAATGAAAATAGAATGAAATGCATTGTATCAATATCTATATTTTTTGTATATGATAGTAAGGAAGTTAAGTCTCTGTTTTATGATTTGTTCTGTATAGATCTAATTGTTCCATTCCAATCTATTTTTTATTCATAGTTGCAAGTTAACACGACATAATAGATCAGCGACCAAATATTTGAAGAAAGGGGGGGAGAAGAGATTATCAATCATGAAAAAATCGATAGATAAAAGCCGGCTATCGGAATCGAACCGATGACCATCGCATTACAAATGCGATGCTCTAACCTCTGAGCTAAGCGGGCTCACATAGCAGAAATAGAAATAGTGAATAGGGATTCTGAAAACTACCAGATTTAATATATTAGCTATTAATTTATTTTAATTAATATTTATTATTTTTAACATTTTAATTCATAATATTAATAATTACTTAATAATAATACTTAAAAATACATAATATTTCCATATTATTACTTAATTAAGAATATAATATCAAATTCAATTTGATATTATATTTTAGAAAAGTCTAATTATTTCTTAGAACAGTTATACCAAATTATGCTAAGTAATTATTAATTATCTCTAATAAATTATATAATTAATTATATTAAATAATATAAAGATAGTGAATCCATTCTAAGATAAGAATTAAAGATATTATAAAGATACAATTAAAATTATAATTAAGACATTCCTTTGTTTTCATTCAGAGAAGATAGGGCGAAAAAAAAAAAAGTAATGAGTATCGATCCTTCCAGTATTACAAATTGTGCTTTTAAAGTCAAAATGTAAGGCGGAGAGATATAGAGGTGGGATATATCTATTCATATTGAATTGGAGGCACATCAATGATACAATCATGTCCGATTGGAACAAATAGGGTTCATTCAATACAATGGAAATGTATAGAGAATGGCAAAAAAATATAGTGGCATACACTTTTAGATATAAGAATCATTATCTAATAAATTCAACTAAATTCAACGCAATGATTTGATTCCAAGATAAATAAAAGAATTGAATAGAATAACAACTAGATCCTGTCGCAAAAGGGGATATGGCGAAATCGGTAGACGCTACGGACTTGATTAAATTGAGCCTTGGTATGGAAACCTGCTAAGTGATAACTTCCAAATTCAGAGAAACCCCGGAATTAAAAATGGGCAATCCTGAGCCAAATCTTTATTTTGAGAAAAAGGGTTTAATTTATAGTTTTTATAATATAAAACTACAATCAAAAAAAGATAGGTGCAGAGACTCAATGGAAGCTGTTCTAACGAATGAAGTTGATTACGTTGCGCTGGTAGCCGGAATCCTTCTATCAAAATTACGGAGAGGATGCCCGCCCTATATACGTATATATACATACTGACATAGTAAACGATTGATTAATCGCGGCCCGAATCCATTATAATATATATATATATATGAAAAATTTAAGAGTTATTGTAAATCTATATCCATATTCCAATCAAAGTTTAAGGAAGAATCGAATATTCAGTGATCAAATTATTCATTCCAGAGTCTGTATAGATCTTTTTAAAAACTGATTATTCGGACGAGAATAAAGAGAGAGTCCCATTCTACGTGTCAATACCGACAACAATGAAATTTATAGTAAAAGGAAAATCCGTCGACTTTATAAGTCGTGAGGGTTCAAGTCCCTCTATCCCCAATAAAAGCCCATTTTAAGTACTAACTTAACTATACTTCCTAACTACTTTTTATCTTATCTTTTTTTAATCTAATAAATTCTGGGGCTGGGTAAGATTTTTTAATACTTTCTTAATTTTTTAGTCCCTTTAATTGACATAGATAAAGTGCTCTACTAGGATAATGCGCGAGAAAAGGTCGGGATAGCTCAGTTGGTAGAGCAGAGGACTGAAAATCCTCGTGTCACCAGTTCAAATCTGGTTCCTGACACGTAAATAATGTATCAAATAATTAGTCATACAAATTAATCGAGACTAATGGGATATATATTCATTAATAGCCTCAAGCATTATATATATGTATACCTAAATTCTATATCATCTAGGTATAATAGGGTATATGGATAGTGTATGGATATAGACCTCCATTTTTGAGATGGATAAAATATATATGGTAAAGAACAAAATGGGATTATGCTTTCTTTTATTTTTTGTTTGTTCATACCGTGCTTTCTCTCACCCAAATGTTAAGCCTTCATATATATCTAACATATATATCTAAAATTTATAAGTTAAAGGATTGGTTAAAAAACTTAAAAGTCTAAAGGAGTTGAAGGATAGAAATAAACAGAATGTATTTCAAACACAGTACAGATAAAATCTGATCCTTTTGCATTTCTGAATTTTCGTATTTTCTTTTATATTTATTCTATATTTTAACTCCTACTTATACTTTATTTAACTTTTTTTTACTTCCTGAGATCTAATGTGCGCGGTACAAAGTTCATGTTACATGGTACAGAACTCTTTTGATTCATCCTATTCTATTGTTTTTGCTCATACGAAATTTATATCTTTCAAATTGGGGAATATAATATCAATGAAGCACCTTTTTTAGCTTTTAGCCCATCCAGAATATGAATTAGAGTCCAGTTACTCTGTTTCATCTGAAACAGGACGTTAAAATATTCCTTAAATGAATTCTGGAGTCGTGTCATTATCGTATACATTAACATCATTCAATGAGCATCTTGTATTTCATAGAAATTTGGAGTAATATAGTCCTTACGTAGGGGCCAGCCTATCCAACTTTCAGGCATCAAGATACGTTTAAGGCGTGGATGATTATTATAAGAGATTCCCAACATATCATATGATTCCCGTTCTTGAAAATCCGCACTTCTCCAAACCCAGAAAACAGATGGTATTCTAGGATTATTCCTTGGGACAAAGACTTTTATGCATACCTCTTCAGGTTTATCTATACCATACCGTATTCTCGTAAGATGATACACACTAGCTAAAAATCCACCTGGTGCTATATCATAGGCGCACTGGGAGCGTAAATAATTGTAACCATATACATATGAAATGACAGCAATGGAGTCCCAATCCTC